AGAAGAGAAAGGTCATACAAAGTTATATACAAATCACTACCCCCTTTTTTGTATTTCCTTAATTTATTTCCTTAATTGAATTTCGGTTGATTAAGACGAAGTTCCTTAAAAACCTCTGCCTTCTTTAAAATATCCTGAACAGTTTCTGTAGGTTGAGCCCCTTTTTCAAGGAAATATAAAATAGCAGGAACATTTAAATAAGTTTGATTCTTTATCGGATCATAAAAACCCACTTTCTGAAGATCTTTTCCTTCTCTTCGGGATCGAACATCAATTGCAACGATTCGATAGACGGCTCATTGGGATAGATGTAGATGAACAACACCCCCCCTAGAAACGTATAGGAAGCTTTCTCCTCGTACGGCTCGAGAAAAATGATTGATTCGAAGTTTTGTCTCTGTATGGAATTCTATCTAAGAAATGACAACTGGATCCATAAAATGATCAAAGCAATTAAAGATCTAAGTCTTTTTTTCTTCGTTCTTCCTTAAAATGAAAAAGAAACCATTCATACTCTCATAACTCAAGTTGGATAACTTTCAAACAGTTCAAAGGAAAATCTTTCGGCACTTTCATTTATTGAGCGGTCTTTCCTCCTTTTTTGTTTGTCTCGTTTAAAATCGGATTCTTCAGTCTGATCCAGTTATTAAGACAATTAAAAAGGTGTTTCCTTGTTCTGGGATCCTTTATCTTTGTTTTATTTTAAATCATTGGGTTTAGACATTACTTCGGTGCTTTTTAATCCTTTCAAAATGGCAGCAACATACCCTTTTTGCGATTTTTATGAAAGAATCCTACAAGATGATGGATTCCCTCGTGAAACACTTTGGATCGAAAAAGTTTGATCAATTCCAATAAATTTTTTCATTTTAAACTTGCTCGAATTGGATTCTTTCGATTTCCATACCTAAGATATATTTACGAAGTTGTTTCAATTTTTTTATTGATTGGCATTAACCCTAGACCCTTGCCCCGAGAAATAAATTAATACTTTCTACTCGAGCTCCATCATGGACTATTTACATTCCAAGACAACAAAAAACGAGGGGTTCTAGTGAAACAGAACCCATGATGTCGAGCTAAGAGCACCTTCATTCCTACAAAAAATGGTGGATGTACAAATCCACAACGGATCGTGTCCTTCAAGTCGCACGTTGCTTTCTACCACATCGTTTCAAACGAAGTTTTACCATAACATTCCTCTAAGAACCGGTATGGAATTGATTCAATTATGGAATCATGAATAGTCATTGGTTGGGCTGATGTATAAACACCATAATCTAAAGTATTTTCTATATCTTCTATATCTATAGTCTATAGATATAAATAATACTATAGATATAGGTGGATAAATATTTTTCTGAAGAAGTCTTAGTAAGACCCCATCGCTAATATGAAATTGTCTAACATTATAATATTAATTAATAAATATATATAATAAATAATTTATTTATATAAATAAAATAAGACGAATAAACGAATTCTTTTTGATTCTGCATCTTCACGTGACTTAATAGGAGAGAAAGATTCAGCTTCTAAGGAATGATTTAAACTATTTCTCTTTCGAAATTTCGAATCAATTTCGAAAGTTCCCCTCTCGACATCATTATTCCAAGAAAATTTGATAGTTAAAAATAACTTTTGATCATCTTAGGAAAAAAGATAAGTCTTTTTTATTTTTCATCTGATTGATAAAATCCAAAAAATGGGGAGGGTTTCGTATCTATCAATTCGATCAAATAGACTGAGCAATTGTCACTGTTTATAGATATTGAAATGAACGCCTTCCCATCACTGATTAACTCCTATCTACCCCATTCTATGGGACTGATGCAGCATAAATCAAAAGAAGGGGCTGTCCTAGTCTTTTTTATTTTTACGAAATGCGAGCTGTCTGGGCACAAAGCCAAACAAGCCCAGATTAAGTCCAGTTTTTGCCCCCTTTTTTCTATTTTAGCCTACCTCATTGATTAAGAATTAAGAGACTTAGTGAATTGAATTAGTACCAAAAACCCCCTCTTGGCGAAAAGTCAAGAAATCTACAAAAAATAAAATTGAATCTAATTAGGCTAATTTAGGGGGTAGAGAATATGAGATAGGGAATATGGATTCTTTCGTATCTCGATTCAGTTTTTGAAAAAAAAAAAAACGATTCATCGAAGAAAAAAATCAGAAACAACAATCACATTCCAGCTAACATTTCGATTTTAAACAGAACATTGTTAAAAAAGCAATCTATATTGTCAGAGAATATATATGTTCTGGGACGGAAGGATTCGAACCTCCGAATAGCGGGACCAAAACCCGTTGCCTTACCACTTGGCCACGCCCCATTTAGATTTCTATGCGATACTAATAAAGTATATTGCTGGTTTTGTTTGTTTGTCAACTCTAGCCCAAATATCTATAGAATCGATTAGATTGGTATTCGGATTTTTCTATGTTTTTGGTATGTGTAGATATAGAATTCAACTTAATTTATTGATCATTACATATAATT